CACCTATCACAAATGGATCAACAGTAGGATTTTTTTTTCTTTTTTGCTCTTTCCTATATTTGTATTTTATAACCACAGTAATTAGGAATAGAGAATTTCTATCAAATAAAGGTCTTTTTGCTGGAATAATGGTATCAATTGTTATTTGATTTGATACATTGTGGTCGATAACGTTGGTGAATTAACAGAAACGGAAAGAGAGGGATTCGAACCCTCGGTAAACAAAAGCCTACATAGCAGTTCCAATGCTACGCCTTGAACCACTCGGCCATCTCTCCTACATAATCTTATTATTGACCAGAAACTGAGTGAATAGCGAGTTATTCATATTACTGCAGTACAGGTACGACCGATCACTAGTTCCATAGGAATAATTCCTTTCCCATTTAATATTTCTCAACAATAACTTCTCTCATTCATCAGCTACCCCACGGATCTATTCCAAATTTATGAATCGTCCCATGGCTTTTGCTATTTCGATTGTATGGCGTGGTGTATACACGTTATGCAAACAGAAGGTATGGTTACTCTACTCTATTTTTTCATGGAATGATTATTCCATTCTTTTTTCTCTTTGGATCATAACCAAATCAAAACTTCTCGAGTTATCATATCAGAATCCAGAGTAAAATAAAGTCCTTGGTTATTTAACTTAGATGAAATAGTAATAGTTCCGCTCATTGGTATACTACAAAAATGGGAATGAAATCAATCTGATTCCAATATTTCATATCTTTCCCAAACAAAAGGGGACAATTTAAGCGGAAAGCCCATATCTATTTATTAGAATAAAATTAGTCTGTTTTTATGTTATTTCGTACTGTATAATTCCTTTGCTTTGTTTGTGGGATCATTTTCCCCGAAGGGTAATGAAAAGAATTCTAGAATGGATTGCTAATTATGCCTAGATCTCGTATAAATGGAAATTTTATTGATAAGACCTCTTCAATTGTAGCCAATATCTTATTACGAATAATTCCGACAACTTCAGGAGAAAAAAAGGCATTTACCTATTACAGAGATGGTGCGATTTGATTCTTTTTTCTTGTTTTTTTTAGCCCTCACCTCAGGTCTTACGAGAAAGAGACGCGGTTCGGGATAGAAAGAACGAAATTCTTGAAATAAACCTACGCTCGGTGAAGGTGAGGTTTGGTTTGGAGATAGAACAATTCCTTCTATCGTGTATCCTCGATTGATGCAGCCTCAGATGTTTCAATTGTTGATTTGAGTATTGAGCGAAAGGTTCCACCTATGGGTTCTGTATTGCAGGTCAATCCTACACTACATTAGTACCAATAGGCGGCATAAGGGAAAAAGCACTACACCTAGGAATCAACAACACAAAAACTTTGTTATTTGTTATAAATTCCCCTTTTCCTTATCGGTATCGGGACTAACAAGAATGGTTGGGACAACAAACATCCATCTCGTTTGTACTTTGGATACCCGTATAACCATCAAAGATCGTTGAAGTGACTAATTCCTGGAAATAGAAGGCGTTGAGAACAAAGAAATTGTTGGAGTTACCATTTATATCTAACACTAATATGATTGGTGTTAAGAAAAAACCTCTTGCGGGAAGGCTGGCTAGAGATTTCTTGTAAAAATACTAGCTCCTTTCAGTTCATGATGAGATGAGAATAGTTCCATTTTTTTTCTATGGATTATTCCCCCCCTTAGTACTATGCGCAGAAGGGAGGAGCTGTATGAGATGAAAATCTCATGTACGGTTCTGGAACGGAGATTTTTTGAATAGAATGAACGACCGTAACGGATGTTGGCTCAATCCGAAGGAAATTATGCGGAAGCTTTACAGAATTATTATGAAGCTACGCGACCAGAAATTGATCCCTATGATCGAAGTTATATACTCTATAACATAGGCCTTATACACACAAGCAATGGAGAGCATACAAAGGCTTTGGAATATTATTTCCGGGCACTAGAACGAAACCCATTCTTACCACAAGCTTTTAATAATATGGCCGTGATCTGTCATTACGTGCGACTATCTCCACTATAGAAATAAGGAAAAAAAGCAAAGATCAAATTGGCTAGTAAATACTAGAAAAAAAATAGGCTTTCTACATATGCATCGTCCAAAGCAACGATTTTTATCAGCTGTAGCAAGGAAAGAGACTTCACGAGAACCAAAATAGGAAGAAAAAAAAAATGAGTGCAGCCTATATATTATATTCTATGGATAAAGGATCAAATTGATAGAGAAAACACCGTAAAGATCAATTAGCGAGCTATTGAGTCGGTACAGTTAAGAACTGCTTACTTATGTCATGATATGGGACAAAAGTTAGGAATCAACTTATGTAATAGAGTCGATCCACTAAGGTATTGAGCAGCGGTGTAGCATCAGATCCCAAAGATAGTAAGTTCTTTTTTCTTATGGAAAAAAGTCTTTTTCAAATATTCTATATGAATTCCATATATGAAACCGAGATAGTTACCTTTCAGAAAATTCTAACGATATTGTGGGGATATCTAT